ACTTCGATCGTAGGGATCAATTTCTAGTCGCATAGCTTCATAATAATTCTGTAAAGCTTCTGCATAATTTCCTTCGGATTGAGCTGACATCCGTTACGGTCGTCATTCGATTAAAAGAATCTCCGTTCCAGAACCGTACGTGAGATTTTCATCTCATACGGCTCCTCCTTTATATGCATAATGAGAATATTCAACCGTTTTTGATTCCATGTATCGATTATTCTCATTATGAATTGAGCGGGGCTAGTGTTTTTGCACGAAATTTCTAGCCAACCTTCCTGCGCGGGAGCTTTTGTTAACATCAAACGTGTTGGTACTAGATAGAAATGGTAACTCCAACAATTTCTTTGTCCTCAACGCCCCCTAATTTACAGGAATTAGTCACTTCAACAGTCTTTGATGGTTATATGGGTATCCAAGGTACGAACGAGATGGATATTTGTTGTCCCAACCATTCTTTTAAGTCCCAATCCAGATAAGGAAGGGAGGTCAGTCATTTTTAACAAAGCTTTCGTCTTGTTGATTTCTAGGTGTAGTGCTTTTCCCCTATGCTGCCTATTAGGACTAGTAGAGTGGGATTGACCTGTAATACAGAACCGATAGGTGTAACCTTTCGCTCAATACTAAAATGGAAGCATATGAGGCTGCATTAATCGGGGATACACGACAGAAGGAATTGTTCTCTTTCTAAACTTCACCTTCAATAAGCGTAGATTTTTTCAATAATATATCAAAATAATAATATTTTTTCTTTCTATCCCGAATTTTTTGTCTTTCTTTTCTTATAAGACTGGGGAAAAAAAAGAATCAAATCACACCATCTCTGTAATAGGTAAATGCCTCCTTTTCGCCTGAAGTTGTTGGAATTATTCGTAATAAAATATTGGCCACAACTGAAAAGGTCTTATCAATAAAATTTCCATTTATCCGTGATCTAGGCATAGGTAACCAATCCATTCTAAAATTCTTTTCATTCTCCCTAGGGGGAAAATGATCCTACAAAGAAAGGAATTGTACAATACGAAATAGCATAAAAAAGATTCATAAAAAAAAAAAAGAAATTCAATACAATATTTATATAAAAAAATGTAAAGATACGAGCCCTCTACTACTACTCATATTCAAAGACTCAAATTGCTCCTTTTTGTTTTGCAGGAATCAAAAAAAAGATTTGAATACGATTCGAATTCATCCAATCCAAATGTAGTATACCAATGGGCGAACTAGTCTTATTTAATCGAAGCTGAAGAATCAAAGAATTTTTCTTCTAGATTCGGGCGAAATTGATTGAATTTTGATCCAAAGAGGGAGGGAAAAAGAATCGAATAATTATTTATTCTATGATATAAATAGAATAACCGTCTATTTTGTTTGTGTTATGCGCATAGTCAGTAGACACTATACAATCAAATAGCCCCAGGATGAGTCATTTGTAAGAGATCTATGAACTAATCGATTTTTTGGCGAAAACTTGAATTTAAAGGAATTTTATAATTTTTATGGAATCGTCATCGAAAGGTATCCATTAATCATAGTCTAAAAAACATAAACCCACCAATCCGTTGATTCCTTCCAATTCATTGATTTAATCCCGTATAAATATCATATCAGAAAAGGGCGGGAACATCACCTTCGCAAATATTAACAATCTATCTTTTACTTTAGCCTTTCACAAGAAAAAACTTTTTTATTTGAATTACCAAGCCTTGAATTTGGAATTGAAGTAAAGATCTTTATCAAAAATTGTATATTTTTTTAGTTAGAATTGGGTGGTTGGACCTTACCTAGCCAATCCAAACAAAAATATGAATAACTCGCTATTCATTCTGTTACTGGGTCATAATTGTTGTGTAGGAGAGGTGGCCGAGTGGTTCAAGGCGTAGCATTGGAACTGCTATGTAGACTTTTGTTTACCGAGGGTTCGAATCCCTCTCTTTCCGTACCTTCACCCAACTCACCAACATCGCTGACCATAACAAATCAACCCAGAGGTAGATCCTTCTTTCTATATATATTGATGATTGATATAGATAGATAGATTCTAGATATATATAGATTTTCGATTTCGAATTTAATTGCTGTGATATGTAAAATTATGGAATAAGGTAGACAAGAAATAAAAAGATCTCTGTCGATCTATGATACATGAATGGGAAAAATCCGGATCAAACCCCTTACCTTAATCTTAAATCAATTTAGTTTGGCGAAAGGGGGCTAATTTTTCCGAAACCTTTTCTAAACCTTTTTCTTTAAGGTAGGCTTAAGTCTGACGGGAATAATATTCTACGACTAGCAATTCATTTATTTTCAAACCGACCCACTTATTATCTATTATTTGATTGACTACTCCTTTATATGGGAATGGGTGAAGAGTCAAATGTTTTGGCAATTCCTCGCTGTGGGATGAATCTAGATAATTTTGAACAAGAGCTTTGGATTTTTGCTTATCCCTCGCCATAACAGTATCATTGGGTTTGCAACGATAACTTGGTATATCTACCATACGACCATTAACTAAAATATGTCTATGATTAACTAATTGGCGGGCTCCAGGAATAGTCGGAGCCATACCCAACCGAAAAAGGATGTTGTCCAAACGCATTTCAAGTAATTGGAGTAAAACCTGACCTGTTGACCCTTTGGCTTTTCTAGCGATACGAAAGTATTTAAGTAATTGTCGTTCTGTAATACCATAATGAAAACGTAATTTTTGTTTTTCTTCTAGACGAATACGATATTGAGATCTTTTCCCGGAACGTGATGGGTTTCTAAGATCTCTAGGCTTTTTATTAGTTAGTCCTGGTAAAACCCCCAGACGTCGTATTTTTTTGAAACGAGGCCCTCGGTAACGCGACATAAAGACTCCTTATTTATTGTTATTGATATTTCATTTTTTTTAACGAAATTAAAACTGAACTAAATTTTAAATGAAGCGAAATCCCCTGAAGTATTCTATTAATTGTACTCGAACGAATAATGGCACTAGAAGGAATAGTGAGATGAAAGATGTACGTATCCGAAGTTCCTCCTTGTTTTTGTATTAATATTCATTATTTTTTTGTTTGAAATGAAAGTTCATTTATGAATTTCATTTTCATATTTTAGTTTAGTATTTACATTTTTATAATTATTGGAATTGTATTTAATATAGTAATTATTAATATAGTAATTAATTATTAATTGAATTATTGTATATGTATAAATTATTGTTTGTATATATTTATTCTTATGTTTAGTGAATATTTCATTTTGAATTTTTGTTGTATATTTCTTTTTATTTCTTTAGATTCTATAGAATCTAAAGAAATATATAAATAGAAAAGATGGATTCAAAATTTTTTATTTACAATTTCTATATATATTTTATTTCATTAAATAAAAAAAAAAAAGAATTCTATTTCTTTTCTAAAAATTAGATAATAAAAAAATCGAAAATTAAGAATAGAAAAAAGAATAGAAAATAGAATAATATATAGTATACAAAATATACCAACATATAAAAATAAGAAAAAGATCCTTTCCGGAATTGATTTGTTCTGCCGAGATTTCACTTTTTCATTGACGTTTTTTTGTAGTTGGAAGTTTCTATGACATAAAAAATCGTCGACCTTTTGAAAAAGGAAAGGTGTCTTTATTCTTTAATTTCAAAGAAACATTCTCAATCATATAAACAAATAGAACAAATAGAGAAAAGCCGGCTATCGGAGTCGAACCGATGACCATCGCATTACAAATGCGATGCTCTAACCTCTGAGCTAAGCGGGCTCACATAAAATAAACTTTACATGCATAATAATTCCATCAATTATATCTTAGCTATTAACTATCCATAAATCATCAAAAATATCGAATATAAATCGATTTCAAATCGATATTACAGTAAATTAAATAGAGTTAAATAGAGTAAGTAATTAACTAGAGTATATAAATAAGATAAAGATTACTATACCGATCGATAATTTATATTGATTCCATTCCAATTCTAACAATTAAAATCATACATTTATCCTTTTTTTTCAAAAAAATTTGTAATTCGATTCTAATTTTAGATCGAATTATATTAGATATTCGATTCGATTTTGATTCGTTTTTCTAATCTTTTTAATATACATTTCTTTATAAAAAAAATCTTTATAAAAATTGGAATATATTCTTATAATATTTTAATATAATATTAAGAAATAGAATTTTTTCTATTCAATTTCAATTTTGAGTTCTAGCTATAACAATAGATTAAGTTAAAGATTTTTTATTTTTTTTTCTCTTTTTCTATCTTTTAGATATATTATAGAGGTCTACCTTAAGAAAAGCATAAAAAAAATGGAATAGGCCATAAATAAAGAAAAAAAATAATAAAAATATAGAAAAGATGCAATTCAGATCAGAATAAGACATTCCTATGCTTTAATTTGGAAACTAAGACAAAGACCCGATCCTTTGAGTATTCCAACTTTCATGGGAAAATGAAAAGAAAGGTTCATATATATAGTGATAGATATACGTCTATATTGAATTGAAGATAAAAAAACGATAGAATTATTTCTGATTGGCCCATATCAAATATGAGCGCCCCCTAGAAATGAAAGAAAATAGGCAAAATCAAATAGGATGAAATGCCTGTCGGTATATGAATTTTTATATAATAATGAATTCAACAGTTCCAAACGAAAGGATAAAAAAGGGAAAGTAGGTCATACTGAGATCTTAAGCATAAAAGGGGGGATATGGCGAAATCGGTAGACGCTACGGACTTAATTGGTTTGAGCCTTAGTATGGAAACCTACTAAGTGAGAACTTTCAAATTCAGAGAAACCCTGGAATTAAAAAAAATGGGCAATCCTGAGCCAACTCCTTCTTTCCAAAAGGAAGAATAAAAAAGGGATAGGTGCAGAGACTCAATGGAAGCTGTTCTAACAAATGGAGTTAACGGTCTTGCGTTGTTATAAGAATTCTTCCATCGAAACTCCAAAAAGGATGAAGAATAAACCTATACGCATACA